TCGAACCACGCCTCTGCAATTTCGGAATCTCCCTGACGAATGGCCTGTTCTCCTCGGTCGGAATAGGCGAGTAAATTCCTTTCCTTAGAACCGTACTTGAGAGTTTCCTACCTCATACGGCTCCGTAGTCAATTGTTTTGGTACCCCCCCCTTTTTTTTCTCGAGTTAACCAAAGGGGGTTAATTACATGAGTTTCGAATTTGAATTTTGATTTGATTAATAATCCGTTTTGTTTTATCTTTTCTCCCACCCTCAGAAGAATAAAGCGTAGGCATTCTACTATCATTAGAATTTTCTGAAAGGTAACTATCTCGCTTTCATATAGAAATAGATAAATTTTATATAGAATCTTTGAAAAAGACCCTTCCTCATAAGAAAGAAAGGACTTACTATCTTTGGGATCTGATGCTGCACCGCTGCTCAATACTTTAGGCGATCGCCTCTGTTACATAAGTTGATTCCTAAAGTATGTCTCATATTATGACATAAGACATAAGGAAGCAGTTCTTAGTGTATCGGCCAAAAATCTCGCTAATTGATCTTTACGGTACTTCCTCTATCAATTAGATCCTTTATCCATAGAATATAGTATATAAGCATATTTTTTTTTCTTCCTATTTTGACTTCTATGAAGTTTCTTTCTTTGCTACAGCTGATAAAAATCGTTCTTTTTGACGATGTATATGTAGAAAGCCTATTTTTTTTTTTACTAGTGGATTTGGCTCTTTCTTTTTCTTTCTATAGTGGAGATAGTCGCACGTAATGACAGATCACGGCCATATTGTTAAAAGCTTGTGGTAAGAAAGGGTTTCGTTCTAGTGCCCGAAAATAATATTCCAAAGCTTTTGTGTGTTCTCCATTACTTGTGTGAATAAGGCCTATATTATAGAGTATATAACTTCGGTCATAGGGATCAATTTCTAGGCGCATAGCTTCATAATAATTCTGTAAAGCTTCCGCATAATTTCCTTCAGATTGGGCGGACATTCGTTACGGTCGTTATTCAATTTAAATTAAAGAATCTCCGTTCCAGAACCGTACGTGAGATTTTCATCTCATACGGCTCCTCCCTTATGTGCATAATGAGAATAATACAGTGAATCAAAAGGCAGTAAAATATTCTCATTATGAACTGAACGGGGCTAGTGTTTTTACAAGAAATCTCTAGCCAACCTTACTGCAAAAGATCTTTTCGTAACATCGAGCGCGTCAGTACTAGATAAAAATGTTAAGTTAACTCCAACAATTTCTTTGTCCTCAACGCCTCTTAATTTCTAGGAATTAGTCACTTCAACAGTCTTCGACGGTTATATGGGTATTCAAAGTACGAACGAGATGGATGCTTGTTGTCCCAACCATTGTTCTTAGTTTGATCCCAATAAAGAAAAGGGATAATTTATAACAAAGTTTTCGTGTTGTTGATTCCTAGACGTAGTGCTTCTTCCTCTATGCTGCCTATTTATATGGTACTAGTGGAATTGGGTTAACCTGCAATACAGAACCATAGTTCTAGGTTCAACCTTTCGCTCAATGCTAGAATCGACAATTGAAGCATCTGAGGCTGCATTAATCGGGAATACACAACAGAAGGAATTGTTTTATTTATAAACTTCACCTTCACCAGGCGTAGAGTTATTTCAAATCTTTCTATCCCGACTAATCTTTTTTTTTCCTCAGGCTTGATAGTGGTAAGTTAAGTAAAAAAAATAAAAAATCAAATCACACCATCTCGGTAATAGGTAAATGCCTCTTTTTCTCCTGAAGTTGTCGGAATTATTCGTAATAAGATATTGGCTACAATTGAAAAGGTCTTATCAATAAAATTTCCAGTTATCCGGGATCTAGGCATAGGTAGCACTCAATCCATTTTATAATTTATTTTTATTACCTCTCGTGAGAAAACGACCCCACAAAAAAAGGAATTGTACAGTACAAAATAACATAAAAAGAGACTTGACTCAGAAAAAAAAAAAAATAGAAACTAACTATAAAAATAGAAAACTTTGAATTTTAATCAAATAAAAGTCGCTGGGGAATAAAGAGAATTTTTTTTTGAAAAATTCTTTGTTAAATTTGTTAAAAACAATAAAGATATATTCGTAGACAGCGCGCGCATCCCTTTCTGATAACTAGACCGGCTTAAATCAATGGATAGGGAGGACTCGAACGGGCGGTTTCTCTTTTTTTTTTCGTTTTTTTAGTTATAGTTAAAATTAGATTGTACATACCGCACCTATCCAATAATGTAATATGAATGACTCGCGATTTACTCGGTTTCTGGTCCAGAATCGTTATGTAGGAAAGATGGCCGAGTGGTTCAAGGCGTAGCATTGGAACTGCTATGTAGGCTTTTTTTGTTTACCGAGGGTTCGAATCCCTCTCTTTCCGTACCTTCATCTAATTTATCAATGTTACTGACTGAAATATATCAAATCGCATAAGAATGGATACCTTTATTCCCACCTTTCCTATAAATAAAGTCTGTATTCCTCATTTCTGCGGTACAAAAAATACTGTAAAGAGTGGTCAAAGGATAAAAATATCTCTACCCCTAATATGATATATGATATATGAATGGGAGAAAAGCCCCCCCGCGCTTATATTTACTTAGGAACCAGGGGGCAAAATTGTCCGAACCTTTATTTTATTATTTTATTATTTTATTATTTTAGATTATTTATTATTTTAGTTAGGTTTAAGTCTGACGAGAATAATATTCTACGACTAATAATTCATTTATTTTCAAGCCAATCCATTTACTATCTATTATTTGATTGACCAATCCTTTGTGTTGGAATGGTTGAAAAGTCAAATGTTTTGGCAATTCCTCCTGGGCGGATGAATCAAGATGGTTTTGAATCATAGCTCTAGATTTTTGTTCATCCTTCACTGTAATAATATCTCGAGGTTTGCAGCGATAACTTGGTATATCTACTATACGACCATTAACTAAAATATGTCTATGGTTAACTAATTGCCGGGCTCGAGGAATAGTTGACGCCATACCTAATCGAAAAAGGATGTTATCCAAACGCATTTCGATTAATTGTAGTAAAACCTGACCCGTTGACCCTTTTGCTTTTGCGGCGATACAAACGTATTTAAGTAATTGTCGTTCTGTAAGACCATAATGAAAACGCAATTTTTGTTTTTCTTCTAAACGAATACGATATTGAGATTTTTTACCGGAACGCGATTGATTTCTAAGATCGCTTACGGCTCTAGGCCTTTTACGAGTTAGACCCGGCAAAGCCCCCAGACGGCGTATTTTTTTGAAACGAGGCCCTCGGTAACGTGACATAAAAACTCCTTATTTCCCTTATTTTATTGAAATTTCATATTAAAACTGAACTAAAGGATAAATATGATAAATGGGGGGCATGAAATATTATATTACAAAGACTAATGAGATGGATTCTCTCCCAGACTTTATTGTATATACAATAATAATGTTTTTCTGGAGAGCTTTAACTTTTCTATTCATAATGGAAAATTTCTCCCACATAATAATATAATCGGCGATTCTTAGAAAAAAGGGGAAGAAGCTTTTTCAATATTCTTTGATGTCAAAAAAACATTATCAATCAAGTAAAAAAATCAAACAAATAATGAAAAGCCAGCTATCGGAGTCGAACCGATGACCATCGCATTACAAATGCGATGCTCTAACCTCTGAGCTAAGCGGGCCTACATAAGAATAACAACCGAAATTGTACATGCGCGGGAATTTAGTAAACTACTCGAATCGTAGTTAGTTTTTTTTATTCTTAGTTATTCAAAATTAATATACATAATTAATATAGAATAGCAAAACAAAAAAGAAAAGAATCGACCGTTCGAGTATCTCAAATTGCATGAGAAAAATGAGAGGGGAAGAGGCATATATAATAAATGTGGTATATATCTATATTGAATTGCGGATACAGAAATGCTAGAATCATTTCGGATTAGACCAAATAGGAGTCTCCGATCGAGATGAAAGAAGATAGACAAGAAATCAAATACAAATAGAAAGAGCTTTCTAGGAATTCTTTTTTTTTAATAACTTCTACAGTTCCGATAGATTATAAATGAAAGAAAAAAAAAAGAATAGCAGCATAATAAGATCGATTTTAATATAAAAGGGGGGGATATGGCGAAATTGGTAGACGCTACGGACTTAATTGGATTGAGCCTTAGTATGGAAACTTACTAAGTGATAACTTTCAAATTCAGAGAAACCCTGGAATTTAAAATGGGCAATCCTGAGCCAAATCCTGTTTTCCAAAAACAAAACAAGGTTCATACATATACATAAAGACGGAATAAAAAAAAGGATAGGTGCAGAGACTCAATGGAAGCTGTTCTAACAAATGGAGTTGACTACTTTGCTGTGCATTAGTAAAATCTTTTCGTCTAAACTTTAGAAAGGCTAACTTTATATACATATGTATGTGTACTAAAATACTATCTCAAATAATTAATCGCAAATAATTAATGATGGCCTGAATCTGTATTTTTTTTTTTAGTATTATTTCTATCTAATATTATTTATATCAAACTAATATTATTTATATCAAAATTGCAATAAAAAAAAAAAAGAATTTTGTTTTGAACCGATTTCAAGTTGAAGAAAGAATCGAATATTAATTGATTAAATTATTCACTCCATAGTCTGATAAATAACTGATTAATTGGACGAGAATAAAGATAGAGTCCGATTATACATGTCAATATCGACAACAAGGAAATTTATAGTAAGAGGAAAATCCGTCGACTTTAAAAATCGTGAGGGTTCAAGTCCCTCTATCCCCAAAAAAAGGCCTGCTCGACTCCCTAATTATTTATCCTATTTTTTCTTTTCGTTAACGGTCAAAACAAAATTCATTAAAAATGCATTATCTTTTTCATTCATTTGATTCCTTGATCCAAGTTTCATTTTTTCTTTTCACAAGTCTTGTGGTAGATATGATACACATAGAAACGAACGGCTTTGAGCAAAACAAGAAATCCCCTTGAAA